TCTTGTGTCAAAGACTAAGAAGACGAATAATGCTTTTCTTTATTCTATGGCTATGGCATTTCAATCTGAGAATAATGCCATAGTCGTGCAGCTCCAATTTGATTTGGCTTGAAAAAAAAGAAGGGATAAAGAAAGTCAAATGGTCTTCTTCACAATCTACTATGACTAGAAATGCGGTACAACTAATTGCCAGCACCGGGTAGAAAAAGAATAGAAAGAAGAAGAAAGTTTGTCATAATTTTTTGGATCATACATGAGATAACTGCCAACAAGAGTTTGATTCTTTTTACGAACTTAATGCTGATAAATCTGCGAACCTAGAAATTCATTTCAGACAATTGAACCTTCTCAAACTGTTTCTTCTTAAGAACCAAAAAGATTTGTGCCAAAATAACAGATGCCAAGAAGAACAAAAGGCCTTGGACACGTAATGGATCTTGAAGTACTACTTCTGCATCCCCTTGCCCAAAACCACCCACATTAGGATTACTTGTTAATGGCTGATCAAGTTTGATAGATTCGCCCTCTGAAACAAGAAGTTCGGGTCCTGAGGGGATAATATCAACCACTTGACGCCCATCCGAGGCATCCGTTATGGTTATCTCATACCCCCCCTTTTCTTTTCGTATTATTTTACTTACAATCCCAGCGGCTGTCGCATTATAAACTGTATTGTTACTCTTGCTCCCGTCGGGATAAATCTGTCCCCTTCCTCTATTCCCGCCGACATATATGGGGTATTTTAAGAAGTGAACATCTTTATTAGTAGCGGGGTCCGGAGAAAGAATAGGAAAGGTTATTTCACTATATTTCTGGCCGGGAACGGGACCTATAACAAGAATATTTTTTTTAGTGGGGCGATAGCTCTGAAAAGACGGATTGCCTATCCTTTCTTTCATCTCGGGTGAAATACGAGCGGGGGGGGCTAATTCAAAACCCTCGGGTAAAATAAGAACAGCGCCCACATTCAAACCCCCTTTTTTACCATTAGCAAGAACTTGTTTTACTTGCCTATCATAAGGAATTCGAACAACTGCTTCAAATACAGTATCCGGCAGTACCGCTTGGGGAACCTCAATATCCACGGGCTTATTAGCTAAATGGCAATTGGCACATACAATACGTCCAGTCGCTTCTCGTGGATTTTCATACCCCTGTTGTGCAAAAATGGGATATGCGTTTGAAATGGATGTCCGAGTTATGATATATATCATCAGTGATAGGGAAATAGATCGAGTAATCTCTTTCTTTATCCAAGAAAAGGTATTTTTCATTTGCACGGTCCAATCATTGATCCCGAAAATTTCTACAATAAAATTAGGTGGGTTGCTTGTATAGTCCCTAAATTCTGCTATTTACTGAAATCGGTTTACTGGAATATTGGAGTAGGAGAAATCCTCGTCCGGGTCGAAAGGGTAAGTACGTCTTGAAACGTTTTGCTTATGTAAAATAGTATCAGTCATTCATTGAATCATAAATCACTACAAGTGAGGGTGATACACGATTTAAATAACGAAAAATCCAATATTTAAAAATTGTATCTAGAATGACTGGAAAAGTGGAAACAAGACCAGATATAATTTGATCGTTCTGAGCAAATCCAAAATCTTTGTAGACATAAGCAATCATTAGTTCCCAACCATGGGGCGAGTGGAATCCGATACAAAAATCAGTTAATAAAAGAATCGAAAAAGCTTTTATTGTGTCACTTAAGTTATATAGGAATTCTTGCATCCAAGAGTTAAGAATGAGAAGTTCTTTATTACCCAGAATAGAATAACCGCGGAAAATAATGAAACAGATTATATTTGTCGATAAGTGCAAAATTGTATGGATATGATCCTCGTTGCGCATCTTAATCAAGCGGACCATTTCTTTGTGGATTCCTATACGAAGTGTTTGGAGATGTGTTTCCGGGTATTCGTTTATCATTTCGTCTAAGAGTAAGAGTTCTTCTAATTCTATGAATTTGTCTAGAATACTCTTTTCTTGCATATCAGTCAAAAAAGTTTCCGAGTGCGTAGTATTCCACCAATTAGTAACCCAAGATTCAAGACCTTTATTAAATAAGAGGGAGATCCACCAGGGAAAAAAGACTATAGCTGTAAGATATAGAAGCGGAAGAAATTCTTTTTTTTTTTTCATTTTTTCATCTGTGAATTTGAATTGTTAATGAACCCACCCCCTTCGACGAATCTCTGCGATCTAATCTTTTTCTATCAACCATAAGTTCTATTCCAAGGCCGCGAGCCTGTGAATCTATTCCCCACTTTGATTTGGAATTCGGCGGTTAGTACTGGAATCTAGAAAGAATAAAGAAATAGAATAAGAGCCCACTTCGAATGCAAAAAGAATTCAAAAAATCTTGTTTCCAGATACCTCAATGGATCAAATTCGAATCTTTTTCAATGAATCCCAGAAAGAACCACGTCCAGTAATGAATATTATTTTGATTTCCAGCCAAAGGAATCCCCTTTCTATCAAAATAGAAAAAATTGCATTTCGAAAAAAAAAAAATGCGTTGGTTACCCACAGTAATAATCCAGGAAAAATGGAAATCGATTTCTCAAGAATATTGTTTTGATCCCAAATGAGTGGAAAAACAATACATAAATGTTCTCGTTATAAGAGATCCAACCCCAAAAGAAAGAAAAAAAAGAGAGAGAATTGACAAGATCTATCTGCATCTAACGTATCAATTAATTCCTATTGAAAATAAAAAGATCAATTCTTTAGTCCGAAATGTTTTGATATGCTAGATGAATCCATTATTTCGATTTGCTACTCGTTTTTGAATGATTTTCGAACAAAAAAAGTTTCGTTTTATTTTCTCGCTGTTCCGCATACGTCTACTTTAGCTCGAATGCACGTTTTGAAAAAACTTGAAGCTATGCTATAGCAAAAAAGAGAATTCTTGAATTGTTTCCCTACTGCGGAGAAAGAGTTTATTCTTCAGTTCCAGTAAATTTCAAAAAACTTCAATGGGTACGCGCAAGAAATAGGCCAATTCGGCGGCTTTTTGCTCAATTTCTCGCAGAGTCAAATTATCATCACTACGCGTCAAGGGAATGGCCCCCTGCCCTTTTATTTCCATATAAAGGACACGACGCGCATAAATACCCTCTTTAACTTCTATTCTGATGGATTGAATATCTTTCATACGGAATCGTAGGAAGATACGACGATTTTTTCCCGGGAACCCCCAACGAAAAATACACACTATTCCTTCTTTTCGATCGAATCGATCATAGCCACTACCCACATTCCAAGAAATTGTGCACCACAAATAAGAACTAATAAAGAGACCCGCGATTCCGTAGAAAGACATCACGAGCCCCTGTGGAAAAAAATGGATTTGCTGAGAGGAAACTAAAGATATCAAATTCTTACCGAGATAACTGGAAGTTCCAACCAATACGAATCCTAATGAACCTAAAAAAAGGAGAAAGGCCCAGCAGAAATTACTTATTTTTCGAGACCCCACTATAAGTTCTATCCATATATGTTCTGATCGCCAAATCATACTAGATCCAGTTGCATTTTATTGGAATTTAGAAAAAAGTCCAAATGGATTTGACTTTTCTTTTTTTGGTTCCGAAGTAACTCTCATCAACTAGCGCCCTTCTGATGGAACCCTTGCGAAGTAATTTCATCGAATTTGGTTAGGGCTAAAATAATAAACATCCAATTTCTATGATCCTCCTATGAATCTATCTACATATAGATAGATTGACTTTCTATTTCAGCTATCCGCCCCGATTCCGATGAAAATAGCCATAACTCATTTATCCATATCATCTATTTAGCCATACAAAAGAGCTCCTTCGTTTCTGTTCACAAGAAGCCGCATTACCCTACTATATTAAAGAGATATCCGTATTATCTATATCGAAGTCTTAATTGAAAAGAATAGATCAGGTTCGGGTCCGTTGGATCTAAACAATCTTGTTGTTTTCAACATGAAGAGATAAAGAAGCCATTGCAATTGCCGGAAATACTAGGCCCACTAAAGGCACAAAAATAGAGGGGAAGTCTGTCATAGAATGGGGTACCTCGGTGGAATATTTGTACCTGGTATTGTTATAAAGATATCTTAGTAGAATTATAATTCGTATATAATTATACTAAGTATATCTAAGTGAGTATATATAATAAATAAGTGCAAGGAGTGTATAATTAAATAAATGAGACTTATTCATCTTCATCTTTCTACATGAAATACAAAAATAGATCTAGGAGAATCCATTCTTGTCGTCAAATTTGAATTCTCATTTTTCTTTCCGTTTGGATTTTCTATTTATTACAAACGAGTTCCCGAAAGATTCATTAGGATTCAATCCAAGAACGTGGATTCTTAGTCAAACTAAAGATTTCTCGGGAGATAGAGTAGAAAGAGTATCTTTCTACTCTATACAAGAAAGGAAAAAGAAAATTCCATTTATTTGACTAATTGGAATTGCGCATTGCATAAGCATGCATTTTTTTTTATCTTGTTCCTAGGGAGTTCCTGATTAGTAATCAGGAATATCAATATAAAACAATTGTCCGCACGATTCTTTCTACAATTGAATCTTATTTCACCAAAAATACATTTTTTTTACTTTGATTCAGATAAACTAACTATACAATAATTATAAATATTAATTACTTGAGAATTCAAAGTAACAAATGAGAATTCAAAGTAACAAAACCGTGAAAATTAAATAACTCACTCAAAGAACCCTTTAAAGGATTGCGTGGTACAATTTGATCGAATAAGCCCTTATCGAATAAATATTCAGCCGTTTGTGAACCCTCAGGTACTTCAATATTCAATGTTTGTTCAATTACTCTTTTACCTGCGAATGCGATGTAGGCATTAGGTTCTGCAAGAATGATATCCCCCAACATCCCAAAGCTAGCCGTCACACCACCCGTAGTGGGAGATGTAAGGAGAGCTACATAGAATACCGTTCTATTGAATTGATAATCAGATAAAGCAGAAGATATTTTAGCCATTTGCATCAAGCTCAAACTCCCTTCTTGCATACGTGCCCCTCCGGAAGCACACACTAGAATAAGAGGTAAAACTCGATTGGTAGCATACTCGACCAAACGGGTGATTCTCTCGCCGACTACGGATCCCATACTACCCCCCATAAACTGAAAATCCATAAGTCCAATTCCTAGGGGAATACCTTTTAGGTAACCTCTGCCCGTTTGAATAGCTTCCGATAATCCTGTCTTTCTTTTATAAGAAGCAACCCGACCTTTATAAGGGTCTTTCTCCGAATGAAATTCAATAGGATCTAGAGAAAGCAGGCCTTCATGCATAGGAGCCCAAGTCTTTGGATCAAGCATAAGGTCGATTCGATCTGAACTATGCATTTTCAAATGAGATCCACATTGTTCACAAACATTGTTTTTGGACTTCAAAATTTTCTTATAATTGAATCCAGAACAAAGTTTGCAGTGAACCCATAAATGCGCATAGTTCGATTTTAGAGACGCCTCGGAATCCGGATCGGTATCCCGCTTGGTAGACTGATCGGGAACCAACTCGCGCTCCTTAGCGGGAACCGACTTGCGATCCCGATGCTTACGGTGGGGACAGTCCCGATGCTTAGGGCGATACCAGGGCCAGGGCTCCAAACCGAGTTCCTTCTGCTTATCCTCTTGAGGCTTATTATCCCCTTCAAGGTCTTCCTTATTATCCCCTTGAGGCTTATTATCCCCTTCAAGCTCTTCCTCATCGTCATAATCGACGAAGAAAAGCTCATCTTTCTTATCCTTCTGCTTATCCCCTTCAAGGTCTTCCTTATTATCCCCTTCAAGCTCTTCCGCTTCCTCGTTAGACTTGTTAGGCTTTTTAGGCCCTTCAGGCTTGGTAGGCTTCATAGGATCTAAAGGATCTTGCTTATCCTCTTGAGGCTTTTTCTTACTCCTTTTAGGCTTGGTAGGCTTGATAGGATCTTGCCCATCCTTATCCTCAAGAGGATTTTTATTATTATCCTTCTTCTTATCCTCTTGAGCATCTTCCTTATTATCCTTTTGAGTCTCTTTCTTATCCTTCTTCTTATCCTCAAGAGGATCTTTCTCATCGTCATCATCCCAGGCCTCAGCCCAGTCATCATCCCAGTCATCAGACCAGTCATCATCCCAGTCATCATCGCAATTTGTCGGATTTTCTATGAAATAAGTAATAAGTTGAGTACAAATTTCGCGAAGTTGAGTATAAATTTCGCGAAGTTGAGTATCAATTTGGCTTAGAATGTCACTTGATATGTCGATCATAGAACAACCCTCCTCCTTAAGAATAAAAGCAAAAAGTTGAGTATCCATATCGCCAAGGTGGATATAAATTTGGCGAAGTTGCGGATCAATTTCGCGAAGTTGAGTCTCAATTTCGCTTAGGAGGGAATTTGACATGCCGAGCATAGAAAAACTCTCCCCTTTAATAATTTAATAATATAATCAAGAAGTTGATTATCAATTTCGCGAACTTGAGTATCAATTTCGCTTAGAATGTTAGTTGACAGGTAGATCATAGAAAAATCCTCCTTCCCTTTTTTTTTAAGTGCAAGACTTTTAATCAGATGCTAAGTGTAAGACTTTTAATCAGTTCCTGAGCATATCCTGAGCATAAAGTAGTAAGTATAAAGTAAACGGATTCCAAAAAAAGCATTTCATAAAAAAATGAGTTATACGGATTCCAAAAAATGCATTTCCGCTAACTAATTTATTATGGACGCTTTCTTCTCTGTCCCCTTATGAAAGGGCAGTCCGATACAATACAACAGGCATATTACGAGATACAATATTGCGAGATACAACAGGCATTGCGATTCCAGGAGCTTTAATTGGGGAAATAGAAGAGATTCTAATCTACCCCAAAATATTCATATGAAAATCGCGTCAACGTCCATAAACTACCCCTACATATATTAATATACTCCAACATATTATAGTATGGCAACATATTATATGTCAACATATTCTAGTATGTTAAGAGTATGTCAAGTCAACGTCCATGATATACCCATGGACCCATATTCTAATCTACCCATACATCCATATTGTACATATATTAATATACTCCAACATATTCTAATAAGGCAACATATTATATGTCAACATAATCGAATTTCTTTTTTGGAATGCATAAAAAAGGTTGATGGAAAGTAAATTGGAGGTTCTTATTTTTTTCATTTCATACTGAAAACGAAAATCCGAAACAAAAAAGAAGGAATCCCCCCTGTCAAAGTCAAATAGACTGAACAATTTTCATTGGACTCCATTTACACGAATATTATATTCATTCTATGTTGAATATTGCAAATTCACGAATCCAAATTTTTTTTTTTTTTTTTTTTTCGAAAAACCTTATCACGGAAATCGACTAGAACGATAATAATCCATTAAGCATTTCCTCATTTTTCGCGCAGTTTCTTTGATTGGGGAGGTTCAATAATTTTGATTAAACGCAAGGGGAATAGCATGCACGAATTCCCCCGTCTCCATTAGTCCGGGGAATTTCCAATTCTGTATTAGAGCCAAATGAAATAGGAGTTGAAATACCTAAAAAAGAGGCTTAAACAAAAACCGTGCTAAGTATGTAACTTTATGATTTGTTAATCCGATTTGTACAGACACAACTAGTGACTAGTGAAATTAATATGCTCCGTTGGTGATTAACTCTTATTATAAGGTACATAATTAATTCGAAATAACTAACTAAGATAAAATAGGAATATCGTCAGGGAATGGATATACGACGAAAGTCGCATTCAACCCCCTTTGAATTGATTTCAAATTCTTATTTGTGTTGTGATCTATCTTATTACCTGGCTCCCACTTCGATATAGCTCCGTCTATCTGTATGTATTTTTTGTTTTGCCATGTACTTATTTGAACTCAATTTGTGAAAAAGATATGATTCACAGAAAAATAGAATGATTCAAAATCAGAAACAAGAATCACATAATATCCATTCAATATTCTACTCTGAAATCTTAAAAAAAAAAAAAGACAATCTTTTTCTATATAGAATAGAAATGAAAAACAAAAAAATGTCTTTCCTGGGACGGAAGGATTCGAACCTCCGAATAGCGGGACCAAAACCCGTTGCCTTACCACTTGGCCACGCCCCATTTCAATTTCTATTCGATACTACAAAACACTAGTATTGGTATTGGTTATTCGTCAATTCCAGTGCAAATATCGACGGACTATACTCTTCCTAGGATTTTGACACATGTAGATATAGACTGAAAATGAATTTATTGATCATTACATATAATTCAATTAAGATATTGTATGAAAGGATGATTTTTTCAATTCGCAAAAGAAAATAGAAAAATTTTGGATTGGATGAGTTCAAAAAAAAAAGGATTTTGGGTCTACCCTACTTTCGTAATTTTTAACGTATATCACTACTATATTATTATATTAACTCAATCAAAATACAATTATCTCCAAGTGCAATAAAAAAAAAGGGTTGTTATGCTTAATATCTTTAGTTTGATCTGTCTTAATTCCGATCTTTATTCGAGTCGTTTTTTCTTAGCCAAATTACCCGAGGCCTACGCTTTTTTGAATCCAATCGTAGATGTTATGCCAGTAATACCCCTTTTCTTTTTGCTCTTAGCCTTTGTTTGGCAAGCTGCTGTAAGTTTTCGATAAAATCTTGAATACTATCCTAGACATGAGTTATTCGAGAAACAAATTCTAACAACGGATAAGATCAGAGGATAAGATCGGATAAGTCTTAGAGTATGAATGAACCCTCGATTTAAACAATTCTTAGATAGTTTTCGATAAATGGGAATCGCGCCATTTTTTCATTCGGATTTCGTTTCTTGAAAGATCCTATTAGAGTCCTCACAATAGGGGGTCGTTTTTTGTAATGAAAGAATCAACTCTTATTACAATTTTCTGAGAATTTTTTTATTTCATTTCTGAAAATCCTTTCCTTTAGTGGTGTCAAAATAGTATATGTGTTATAAAAATGGAGAATCTATTCTCTTTTTTTTTTTTGAAAAAAAAAAGGATCTTGGAGATTGTGTAATGCTTACTCTCAAACTCTTTGTTTACACAGTGGTGATATTCTTTGTTTCTCTCTTCATCTTCGGATTCCTATCTAACGATCCAGGACGTAATCCTGGACGTGAAGAATAAGAATGAAAAAGAGTCCTTTTTTTTTTACTTGCTTCATTTTTGAATGTTCTTAGGATTTTCGCTATTAAATAGAAATCAAAAAAGTAAATAAAAATTAGAAATTCCAATTTTAATTTTAAAATATTAATGATAAAAAAAAATGAGAAATCAAAAATGAATTCCAAAAAACGGGGGTTCGAAACTTGGAATTTGTAAATAAAATACCAAATACTCAACGGAAAGAGAGGGATTCGAACCCTCGGTACAGTCGTACAACGGATTAGCAATCCGACGCTTTAGTCCACTCAGCCATCTCTCCAACTTGAAAAGGATAATGACTATATTCCATTCTTCCATTACACAAAAGAGGACCGCTTGAAAAAATATCCTCTGTATCTATTGTATCCATTTTTTTTAGCTATGAAAATATTTATTATTGGGCTAGTTGGACTAGATTGATATATACAACTTTAATATATATATAGATAACTTTTATAAGCAATCCTATTTAGATCAAGAAAAAGCTTGAAAGATATATTTCGAATAAAAAAATATTCGTCCGAAAGATCTTTTTTATTTTCTTTTCGCGGCCTGGCCTGGTCAGTACCGAGCCGGGCCCTTTTTTTGTTCCCAATCATATAAATTTGCTTGATTTGGAAAACAAAAATGCTTGACCCAACAATCCGACTTAAGAACTATTTCCATATCTATGAGATAGAATTGAATCATAGAGAATCAAAGTGTGATTTCTTATTATTAGAATTATAAGATTTTTTCTTTTTTTAACTCCTATTTTTTAAGTAATATAAAGTAAATAAAAAAGAAAAAATAGAACTGCGGATTGTTGGGCAATGCATTTCTATGT